TATCTTATATAGAGCCCCGAAAGCATGCTAGTATACCTTGGGTATGGATACGAGTGATATATGCCCCAGAAGCTAAGAACTTCTTTCGTCTATGTGCTATACCTGAAAGCGAGTAAGTATACCTTGGGAAGGGGGCAAAGCCACTCGACTGGTTGGAGAGGTCTACTCACGATAGAAGAAATGATGTATATAGAGAATGCCACCCAGAAGAAAGATTGACTGTAGATAGGTATGGATATAGAAAATAGCTAGTATATGCTTCTAAAACTCTACGGTATAGTAGCAATAGGAGAACAAACAAAATCAATGTAAACGTCTTCAAAAGCAAAGTCGGTAGTTTTAGGACCTGGACCTGGACCGTTGATGGTTGCAGCTTCTTCTCTCGTTATGCTCCGGGTACGAGTCAGGCTTTCCGGGACTGGCTATCTCGGCGGGATTTTGCTCCGAGGGCAGGCAACTCACTAACTACAGCTTCTATCTCTTTATCTACTCTTTCTCTTCTAGAATCATTTGTATCCCGCTCCCGGGTTGTTTAGCACGCAATCCGTCTTTGTCAAAACAGCTGTTCGGTTACGCAATCTTGGGCTTTGCACTTACTGAAGCTATTGCCTTGTTTGCGTTAATGATGGCTTTTCTGATTCTATTCGTATAACTTGTCCATCGGAGTAGAGGAATGGTTAACTCATCAGACTCATGATCTGAGGATTGTAGGTTCAAATCCTGCCTCCGAGAAGTAAGCTTGTTGAAAGGCAAGCCCGTTCTTGCTTTTATTCGCTGCGTCTGGCAAGGGATTACACGAAAGAAGAGAGTGCGGTCACGTAGCTAGCCCCAATCGAAAGCTTAGGTCGGAAGACTTTAGTGAGTAAATCGGAGACGGATTGAATCGCCTGGCAAAACTAGACCTATAGCTCCTAGTATTTCTCAGAATCACTAGCCGGATGCAGCAACAGAAAGCACATTCCGGCAGGAAACAAAAAGAGTGTTGCGCAAGTTCCGCTAGAAGATAGGTTTCAACTTGTTTTGGTTGATAGGAATAGCCCCTCATCGACACGGGAAGAGAGCTTCAAGCAAGTGGAAAAATCATGCCTTACGAGTAATGCAAGTAATCCCGTCATCTCGTGCCAAGTAGCTATTGGTGGTTGTCCCAATCTTCTTATATCACCTTCAAAACCGTTCCACCACACCTTCGCGAGGCTCACTAGCTTCATCTTAACAAACCGAACTCGCCGCTCTGCAATAGTGAAGGAGCGGCTTGTCTGTCTCATGGCAGGCAATTTCCTTTTTGCTGTCTACTTTATAAGATAAGCTACTTTTTGCATGCGCTCTACTGTATCTGCCGCAGGTCTTATCAGCTTATATACTAAGTGAAGCCGCCTTCGGCCCTTAGCTCTCATCAAAGCCGCCCTCGCCCCTATCTCTAAAGGGGCTTACGAACGAGCGGAGTGCTTACGCCGATTGACAGAAATGCCGGCCGGAATTAGATAACGGTCCATCCCACCATAATAGATCTCTCCTACCGCTACCTACTTGTGGATTGCTTTAGGGAAGGAATGCCGATTAAGCAATTCCTCCCATCCCGATAAAGCGAGTCACCCGTGATTCGATAGTTCCATTTTCCGCTGATGCAGGCCGATTGGGATCCCAGCAGTCAAACCACTGTGTTCGTTCCTCACCCCCCTTCCAATCAAAAATAGATTCTAAGGTGGGTGATAAGCAGCTGTATCCGTATCAAGCCTACCATCTCTTCTCACGAAAGTCTTTCCATCCCGTCTCCGAAAGTTTTGCAATATCTGTGGCCCTGCTTTAAAGCCCCAGAAAGGCGTCTTACTCTCTCTCTAGAAAAAAGCCTGTGTGAAGCATAGTGCTAAGATCGATCGGCGAGGGATTCCCATAAAGTCGTTAGTTTAAGGGAAGCTGCGCTCGACGAACCGCCGGTACAAACGAATACCGTTTTGAAGAAGAGACGGGAGGGTGCAATGAATGCGCTGTAGCTAGCCTTGTCAGCTAGTTTCATCTATCTCCTGTAGAAAGAATAGTCTGGAATAGGGACTGAAGGTCCAGTTAGATCAATTTATATATCAATGACTTTCTATCAGCTTTCTGTCGACAAATTACGTGATTGGTTTAGAATTGCTCGGGAATTCATTGATAATGACTTTGCCAGGTTATAGGGGGGCTACTCTTCTTTTTTGTCGATCGAGCCGCTCTCCCTCATTCCACTCGTCCAGCCCTCTTCACGAACTTGTACAATCGATGCCACAGAGATAGCCAACTCTATTATCAAAGAAATAAGGAAACGGGCGACGATTTGGCACCAGATATCCGGAGGTGTGGAAAGAGCAGCTGTGAGAAGCGGAAAAACCATAAAAAAACGACGATTGTTCGTGGAGGTTTCCACAGAAAGACCCCTTGGTTCTGGCAAACGGATCACAATTACAGGTACCTGAGAGCATACCGATGGAATGAACGAAATACGAACAGTTAACATAATATGGTCATA